AAATACTACTGTTGCTTTGGCTTTACTCACGTCAGTGGCATATTTCTATGCAGGTCTTACCAAAAAGGGATTAAGTTATTTTGGGAAATATATTCAACCAACCCCAATCCTTTTACCCATTAACATCTTAGAAGATTTTACAAAGCCCTTATCACTTAGTTTTCGACTTTTCGGGAATATCTTAGCAGATGAATTAGTAGTTGTTGTTCTTGTTTCTTTAGTACCTTCAGTGGTTCCTATCCCTGTCATGTTCCTTGGATTATTTACAAGTGGTATTCAAGCTCTTATTTTTGCAACTTTAGCCGCGGCTTATATAGGTGAATCCATGGAGGGCCATCATTGAAATAGTCTTTTTTTAGCTTAGTGCAAGGCAATGTATGTGCGGCTCAAGATGATTTACTTAAGGAATAGAAATATACAAGACTCTATATACGATAGAAAGCAATAGGAACAAAAAAATCGAAAATTACGATATTAGAGAGTTGTAAAAAAAAGGAAAGAGATCTAAAAGATCTTTTTCCTAAAATTCTCCTTTCGTCCACTTAATATCCTACCTTTCCTCGACGAATATTCACTTTCTATTATATTGGTCAGCCAATCTTCTTAGGCAAATCATAATTTGAATCAAATCGATGTTTACGACGTGTGATTAAATAAAAAATAGGAGAAACAATTCTCCTTTACAGTTGATTTTATTCAATAATTGACCAAAAGAAAATAGTCAATATCAATATTAATAAATCATAAATTGCATGAACTTAGAGCAATCAAATAATGATAGTTCTATGCAATAATTCGCCCTAATCAATTTGATTTGCCCATTTCGATTGTATTGGGTTGGAATAATGATAAAGAAAACGGAAGGCAGAAAAGAATTTACAAAAAACGGGATTCCTAAAAAAATGGATTGATTCCCCAATCCGATTGAATCTAATGGTTTACGTTATGTAAGAAAGACATGTATATGTGATATTCGATATTGACTACTTATATATGAACTAAAGATCTATTTCATTTGCCCTACTACTGGGTTCCAATAGAAGTCCTTTCGTATCGTTGTGGCTGTGAATTGGCTGAATAAAGAGATGAAATCAAGAAAAGATGGAAGAATTGAAATAAGAGCTCGGCACCAAGAAATGGCAGAACAAAAGTTCTATGGATTCACAAAAACTCGGTGGATAGAAACGAAAAAAGAGATATCGAAGTAGTTCTGATGATTCAATAATATTATTACTTAAATTCGAAGTTCTTAGTTACTTCGACTGGATGAATCCTATCAATGGAATAATTAAGTCATAATTCATTGGTTGAATGTATCATTAACCATTTCTTTTTGTTGGTACGAGGAACTTATCATGAATCCACTGATTTCTGCTGCTTCCGTTATTGCTGCTGGATTGGCCGTAGGGCTTGCTTCTATTGGACCTGGAGTTGGTCAAGGGACTGCTGCGGGTCAAGCCGTAGAGGGTATCGCGAGACAGCCCGAGGCAGAGGGAAAAATACGAGGTACTCTATTGCTTAGTCTAGCTTTTATGGAAGCTTTAACGATTTATGGATTGGTTGTAGCATTAGCACTTTTATTTGCGAATCCTTTTGTTTAATTGTTTAATCTTAGAAATAGGAAAAATACATATTTTTCCTATTTTATGGCCTTGGACTTGTCGTTTGCTTTTTCAAATTCGATCAAGATTTTACTCCTACAATTCTTTATTGGTTGAGAAAATAACCTACGGGAAGGGCTGATTTGCAGATGAGGAATTAGCATACCGACTCGCTTTCATCCTTCCCGCTCGTAGTCCAAGGGAAATTATTTTTATGAGGTCTTTCAACAATTCAAGGGGGTAGTTCATACTTTATAACTCGAATATTTTTTGACTCGATTTCAAAAAAAGAATAAATAAAAAAGAGGGGCAAAGTGATAGAAAAAGAACTCTGGTCGATTTTTTAGTCTATCTATAAGAGGAGATTCTATGAAAAATGTAACCGATTCTTTCGTTTCTTTGGGCCACTGGCCATCTGCCGGGAGTTTCGGATTTAATACCGATATTTTAGCAACAAATCCAATAAATCTAAGTGTAGTGATTGGTGTATTGATCTTTTTTGGAAAGGGAGTGTGTGTGAGTTGTTTATTTCAAGAATAGGCTGAATCCAATCAGCTGTACCCTTTTCCGTTATAACTAGGAAAGAAAGGTGCATAATCTCGCGAATTACTTCTTAAGAAATTATATGGAAGAACCACAGCATTTCGTGATTAATTGGCAAATCCATTTTGATTCTCTAGCAACCAATAATGTGGGGCTATTAAGATGGTTAAAGCAAACCGTTTGAAGTCTAGACGCAGCATGGTACTCTTTCTACCACTATTTAATATAGAGATGGTTTGAAAATGAATATTTTATCGATATAGAACACTCATCTCGATAAAATGATTTGAACCGCTTAGTCTAAAAAAGGGCATTTTCCCTCTTTTATCCAATGCTGAATCGACGACCTATCCCTT